TTCATACCGGAGGAGTATTCACGGGGGGTACTGCAGAACATGTGCGAGCCCCATCTAATGGAAAAATAAAATTCAATGAGGACTTGGTTCATCCGACACGTACACGTCATGGGCATCCCGCCTTTCTATGTTCTATAGACTTGTATGTAACTATTGAGAGTGAAGATATTCTACATAATGTGAATATTCCACCCAAAAGTTTGCTTTTAGTTCAAAACGATCAATATGTAGAATCAGAACAAGTAATTGCTGAGATTCGCGCAGGAATATCCACTTTGAATTTTAAAGAGAAGGTTCGAAAACATATTTATTCTGATTCAGACGGAGAAATGCACTGGAGTACCGATGTCTATCACGCACCCGAATTTACATATGGTAATGTTCATCTATTACCAAAAACAAGTCATTTATGGATATTATTAGGAGGGCCGTGCAGGTCCAGTCTAGTCTACCTTTCGATCCACAAGGATCAGGATCAAATGAATGCGCATTCTCTTTCTGGCAAGCGAAGATATACTTCTAACCTCTCAGTAACCAATGATCAGGCGAGGCAGAAATTGTTTAGTTCGGATTTTTATGGTCAAAAAGACGATAGGATTCCTGATTATTCAGACCTTAATCGAATAATAGGTACTGGTCAGTATAATCTCGTATATTCGCCTATTCTCCACGAGAATTCTGATTTATTGTCAAAAAGGCGAAGAAATAAATTCATCATTTCCCTACACTCGATTCAAGAACTCGAGAATGAACTAATGCCCTGTTCAGGTATCTCGATTGAAATCCCCGTAAATGGTATTTTACGTCGAAATAGTATTCTTGCTTATTTCGATGATCCTCGATACAGAAGAAAGAGTTCGGGCATTATTAAATATGGGACTATAGAAACGCATTCAGTCATCAAAAAAGAGGATTTGATTGAGTATCGAGGAGTCAAGGAATTTAGGCCAAAATACCAAATGAAAGTAGATCGATTTTTTTTCATTCCTGAAGAGGTGCATATCTTGCCCGGATCTTCTTCCATAATGGTACGGAACAATAGTATCGTTGGGGTCGATACACAAATCACCTTAAATCTAAGAAGCCGAGTCGGTGGGTTGGTCCGGGTGGAGAGAAAAAAAAAACGAATTGAACTGAAAATCCTTTCTGGAGATATCCATTTTCCTGGAGAGACGGATAAGATATCCAGACATACCGGCGTTTTGATACCACCAGGAACAGGAAAAAGAAATTCCAAGGAATACAAAAAAGTTAAAAATTGGATCTATGTCCAACGAATTACACCTAGTAAGAAAAGGTTTTTTGTTTTAGTTCGACCTGTCGTCACATATGAAATAACGGACGGGATAAATTTAGCAACCCTTTTTCCACCGGATCCATTGCAGGAAAGGGATAATGTGCAACTTCGAATTGTCAATTATATCCTTTATGGAAATGGCAAACCGATTCGAGGAATTTCTGACACAAGTCTTCAATTAGTTCGGACTTGTTTAGTATTGAATTGGAACCAAGACAAAAAAAGTTCTTCTTGCGAAGAAGCCCGTGCTTCTTTTGTTGAAATAAGGACAAATGGTTTGATTCGACATTTCCTAAGAATCAACTTAGTGAAATCCCCTATTTCGTATATTGGAAAAAGGAATGATACGTCGGGGTCAGGATTGCTCTCTGATAATGGATCAGATTGTACCAATATCAACCCCTTTTCTGCCATTTATTCCTATTCCAAGGCAAAAATTCAACAATCTCTTAACCAACCTCAAGGAACTATTCATACGTTGTTGAATAGAAATAAGGAATGTCAGTCGTTGATAATTTTGTCAGCAGCCAATTGTTCTCGAATGGGGTCATTCAAGGATGTAAAATATCACAGTGTGATAAAAGAATCAATTAAAAAGAATCCCCTAATTCCAATTAGGAATTCATTGGGCCCTTTAGGAACATGCCTTCCAATTGAGAATTTTTATTCATCTTACCATTTAATAACTCATAATCAGATCTTAGTAACTAAATATTTGCAACTTGACAATTTAAAACAGACTTTTCAAGTGATTAAATTTAAATATTATTTAATGGATGAAAATGGAAAAATTTTTAATCCCGATCCATGCCGTAACATTATTTTAAATCCATTCAATTTGAATTGGTCTTTTCTCCATCACAATTATTGTGCAGAGACATCTAAAATAATTAGTCTTGGACAGTTTATTTGTGAAAATGTATGTATAGCCAAAAATGGACCGCCCCTCAAATCGGGTCAAGTTATACTTGTTCAAGTTGACTCGATAGTGATACGAAGAGCTAAGCCTTATTTGGCCACCCCCGGAGCAACTGTTCATGGCCATTATGGTGAAACCCTTTACGAAGGAGATACATTAGTTACATTTATATATGAAAAATCGAGATCTGGTGATATAACACAGGGTCTTCCAAAAGTAGAACAGGTGTTAGAAGTGCGTTCGATTGATTCAATATCCATGAATCTAGAAAAGAGGGTTGAGGG